TTGTTCTCTGGACTTTTTATCAATATGAGGTGATCGTAACACAGTATATAAGACTCGTGATTCAGGCAATCCAATCTTCCGTGTGTAAGGCGGAAGCCCCCCAAAATTGTTTTCCAAAAATGGGTGATCAAAAGATCGAATCACTATGCGTATCTTGGTGGTCGTTACTTTTGGTGGTCTTTCTTTTTGGCTGACTCCTCTTCCTGTTCTATTGATCAGAAGCATCCAGTAGCACCACGCCAGTAGATTAAGTAGTGGAGTTCTCATCCTGGCTTTTCCACCTGAGTTTTTTAGTAGGTCTTATAACCAGGGGGAGTATTCCCTTCAGAAAATATCCCCCCGGGCTTATAGAAGCCAAAAATGGATTTGTATTGTTGGGGGTTTTCCCTGAGTGAATCCCTCCAGGTGAGAAGTTCGTCCAGACTCGTACTCTCATCTATGCCGAGTTCATTCCATAACAGGCGTAGCGTTTGCTCATACATCTTACCCCGTGGCTGCCCCGGGTCTTCCAATTTATTTTCAACGAAGTCTATAATCTCGTCGATAAGACGTTTTCGCTCCCCCTCTAGCTGAAGGAGGGCTATGTAAGGTTTGGATGGCGGAGCAGGCTGCTCCACGGAACTAGTGGAAGCCGACCTATTTTGGATAGGAGCGGAGGGGCGGGAAGGCTGATGCTGCTCTTGGTTTACGCTTGCTTCTGAGCCAGCATCAGCCCCAGATGGATACACCCAAAGAGGCATTTCCTCGGCACTGAATAGTGCTCGCAAAACACATCCTATTGCCCAGGCAAGTCCCCCCGCTAGGCCCAATTTTAATAAAGCAAAGGAGAGGACTCGACTACCAAGAGAGAAACCGATCTTCCAAAAAACTGCCTGAAAAAGGTCAAGGGAGCCGAGTCTCATACAAAGACAATAGAACATACCTAGTATTGGAATAATGATTAGGAATGAATAGAAAAGGTGGAACATTGGAGGAAGACGAGTAAATAACGAGCGAATTATATTCATGAGATTAGGATTTCGATCTATTACTATTACGACCAGCGCGGTTGTTCGTATTTCAATTTCTTCTTCCAAGCCTTACATGCACTAAGTTACTGACACTTACGGAATATCCAATCTTACACTGTGCACTGACTATAGTCAACTTCTATTCGCATTGACCGTAGAAAGTTCCTTCCTATCCTATTGCACTGACCAAAGTAGGTCGAGTTGACCTTCCAATGCATTCTTTTCGATCTTGTATTAAGTATACTGCACACCAACCCAATCTCGATGTTTGAAAGATGTTCTGTTCACATACTCGTTTTCACACATAGGAACAGATAGGCAGGAAAAACTACCCTTTCTAGACTAGAAAGAAGGAGCCTTCTTATTTATATAAATGAGAAACTAGTCCAAGAACCTCCTCAGCTTCACTCAGAACGACTAACTAGGTCGATGCCTACTCCTCCTTCCTCTTAATCTAATCGACTCATCCTTCCGTTCATTCTTATTCTTACTTACCATACGCATTTTTCAATGAAAGATGCCAAGGTAGGTATATAGGAGGTTTTTGTGGATTAAAAGACTAGCGATCAACCCCCAACGAGACTTTATATTCCATTATATATATATACGATGAAATAAGAGGCGACCTGCCCCAGAAGCTTGCAGAATACCAAAGATGGACAATCAGTAGACTGCTGGATAGACTGGCTGGCGAGGCCAGGTAGATCTCTGTGGGGTCCCCTTCTCCGCTTCAAATGGGAAGGCCAACATCCTTTTGTCGCCCGTTAGCAAGACCGAAACTAGATGCGTCGAGCTGCCTAAGGTCTTGACCACCTCCTCTTATTTAAAGGATAAAAAGTTGTACCATAAAGTGCAAACTAGACTCCGCATCTAGATCAAGTTACCTTTCAAACAGCGTATTCTCGGCATCAATGCACCAACCCCTGGCAAGACCCGATCGGAAATAACCCAAGAGGAATTAGAAGAGTGGCTTAAAAGCTCCTTTAAGCCATCAAATTTCCCTTCATTTACACGAGATTCATATTTCTTTTTTGGGATTCCACTAATAGACAGATTGGATAAGAATCTTACTCCCGCACCGGAACTCTTGCTTCTTGGCCAAGAGAGGCTTCTCGCTGCAATCGATTCCTAACATCTGATCGGCGATTGTGAAAAAAGAATAGGAGTCCTTTAGCCTTCGGTCAATAGGAGTAATTCTTCCCTCTAGTAGGTCAGTCAGTCTTTAAATGTGTTCCATAGAATAGAAGAGAAAGAGTCAGTCTTTACTCCTTAGTCTGCCGCTATCTTTCATCCCTTAATTGCCTTATCTTTTCTTTTTCTGTTGTAAATGTAAACCGGCCGTTTGTTAGGATCTTCTCGCCGTAACCAGTAATAGGCTTATCTGCCGTTTCATTCGCATTATCGTGAGCGGGTCTGGTGAACTACCCTTTCACTGGTTCTAGCTACTATTGGATTTGAACCAATAAAGTATTCCAACTCTGCCTTTTAGGGTAAGATACCCTGGCTTTCAGTTGCAGTACTGGTCATTGGCGACCTTGGGACGCATCTCAAGTGTACTGGGCACCCCCTCTTTGCTTATAGACTCAGCACAGAAAAAGCAAGGCTCTCCTTTGAGATCAGGATGTTCTACCGCTTTTCCCAGGGAAGGCATATACTACTGATAGTAGTCCGCTTTGTGAAAGTCCCATAAAAGCTCACTTCGCGGCAACGACATCCATCCAACGAGATATGCTTCGGGTAACATTCCCTGATCTGAAATTTCGTTAGTGAGCTGGTTCGGTCTATCCCTTCACTTAACCGAAAGCGTACACTCGATAGGGAACTTTTATTATCAAATGGGTTGGTTTATTAGCGCACTCACGCCAAGTGCTACCGCCTCATCCTGGTGAGGCATCCCAAGCCCCTGTAACATTTGGCTTTTTGCGTCCTTCTGCCCTTTTTTTCTTTTTCTTTTTTATTTATATATATATATCCGATTTGAGATTCAATCTGGGACCTTAAAGAGCAGGATTCGCATCAAACTAGATCGACACTTGACTTTTTTTTTTATAGGCGCAAGTGACTGAATTAGCCTGTTGCTAGATTTTTTTATGAAGAACTGACTTATTTAAAAAAAGATGAATAATAGGGCGAAAGCTTGATTCGAAAGAAAAGAAGACAGTTAAGTTAGTCAAGATAGTGAGTAAGGTTACGGAGCATTCCACTGAAGCAGAGAATCCGATACATCAAGAACAAACCGAGGTGGAAGAAGACTGTCCTAAAGTAGTATTCCCTATTGAAAGTTCAGCTCGGCGAAGCAAAAAAGTAAAAAAGGAATTTCAGCGGTTATGATCAGTCTTCTAGTAAAGGAAAAAGCGCTACAAACGAATTGAGAACGAGAACACAATAAGAGATAGAGAGGAGGAAAGCAAGGAAGCAGAGAAATTCCCCCCCCTATTGGAAATTCCCCTTTTCCGACTAATATGACTATTTTCAGGGCATAGACGCCGCTCTCAACTACACATAAAAACCTTACTACTTCTCGGTTTACGAACGAAAGTGTGGTGGACACACTGATGACCACTTCTACGCAGTCTTATGATCACTCTTGTCTTACTAGCGAGCGGATTCGGGAACTCATACGCCCTTGGGCTCCCCTGTCCTGCATCTGAGACTTCTATTACTTACGCTTTCAGCTTCTGATAAAGTAAAGAAAGTGTTGGGACCGAGGGCCGGATTGGGCATGCTTTCTTATGCTACTACTACACATCCTATGACTCTTCCTTCCTTTCGGAAAGCTCAGTCCTCGAGGGAGGATCGGAGAATCCACTCTTTACGTTAGGGCTAGCAGTCTCTCTTTCTGTATCGGCTTTACCTATCGAATGGGCTTCTTCGTTGAGTAGACGTCTCGAGGGGCAGACAAAATCCGTTTTTTAGTAAAAACTCCTGCTTCTTTGAGGAGCTCCCCACCACTTTCTCTCTGTAGGTAGCTTCCTCCATCTGTTCCTCTGGTAGATCCATTTCTTGTTCTTCACTCCAACTCATGAGAGTTTGGTCCTTGTTGTTTTCAGTCATGTCCATTTCTTGGCCTTCCTGGTTTCTCTCTATGCCTTCCATCAGATTCTCTTCAGAGCTCATCTCTCGCCTCCAGACAAGGTATGGTACACAACTCTCTACCTTTTCGGTCATCAAACTACTAGGTCACATATGTTGGTAATCCTTTTTTTTGGATTGCTTCTATGAGTTCTCACTATTAATGCTGCCACGTGTGCATACAACATTGAATTTTCAATCTTTCGCTTCCCTTTAGCAGTCTTTTACTTCTTTCCTAGGGAGCAAGAAAAGGGCAGCCATTAGCTTAGCTCATCCGTAGCTTGCCCCCAATTAGTAAGTAAGCCTTCGGTTACCGTGGTTCTTTTCTTCGCCATAATATCAGTTCAAGGAACTAGGCAGAAGTGCTTGAGTATAATACCATTTAACGTACTGGAGCCAATTGGCTGTCCATGAACGTAAAAGGGTGACCTCAGTGAGATACGCCATAGACTCAGACTTATAAATCGAGTCTGGCGGGACCACTAGGTCTTTGGGCTTATAGGCCCGTCTTAATAAGCTTATTAAGTTACCCTTCAGATAAGGACTAAGAGGGTGACCCCTTCCTAGCCACAAATCAAATGGTAAGCAAGACTTAAACCAAACACTCCTCAAACGTTCATACCGTTTTGAGAGAGTGCTGGAGAGTCGCGAGATTACTCTAAATCCAGCACCATGAAGCCTACAGAAAGTGCTAAACCTCTTTTTTTAATAACTAGAAGAGATAAAGCACCAGGCAAATGATGAGAATTAAGCAGGTTTCGGATCGACACAGGGGACAAATCCACTGTGAGACCCTTACACCAAAAGCGCTTCGCAAACTCAGCAGACCCTGAGTGTGAGATTAGAGACTTTGACATTGATATGTCAACTCCCAACTCCGCTAGAGTCTGTTTATAAATCTTGGCGACCTCGATGCCGCATATAACAACATCATCCCCAAGGATCGCATACTTATAAAACTTCTGTCCAGGGTGCACTTGCTCTGCACAATACATCACCAATAAATGGTGAGTAAGAGTGAAGAGAGGCCAAGAGAAGAGGAGTAATAACCCAAACAAAGGCTGTCCTACTCTTAAAGTTAAGGACTTAACCTGAGGTATCTTCTTCCAGAAAGGAGCCCTGAATGGATAGGACCTGAAAGCGCTACATACAAACGCCGACAGGGAATTATCAAAGAGCTGCGCAATCAACGCACTCTGTAACCCAAGCCAAGCCCTATCGGTAGCAGACTGAAGGTCAAATGAGTAAGCGTTCATCTCTCCGACCAACCTACTGAATGGCTTTATCTGAAAAAAATGTGCCGTCAGTAGGAAGAGTCCTTAAGACTTTCATTAGGAAGTCATGGACTGGTCGCAGAAGACGTTGAAGAACAAATTTACATATAGCGTTCTCCTCTTTCCAGCACCAGAGCTAGTCGAGAAGGCTAACCGCCCGGGAGCCCTACTATGAGAAGCGAGAACATCAGAATAAGTACTCATATCTCTGAGGAATGAATCTGACTCTCTCAACGACCAATCAGAGATCATCTGATTGGTTGAAGCATCGTAGGGATATCTAACGTGGTGAGACCAACATGGGAACCGGAAAATTGGAAAAGGCTTGCTTCTACCGGCGTCATGATTCCCCCATCATTGCCTATCAACTCGAGGGTTCGTTCACCACAACATCTACATACATTAACCCATTAATGGTAGCCTTCTTCTCGTGTCGTGAAAGTCCTTTGCTCAAGCCAAAAGGGATCAAGGAAGTACGAGCTAGTAAGATGGTTAGACCCCCCGGGAAGAAGCCAGATAAAGTACCTCTACAACAATAGATATTGTCCATACAAAGACTTGAGGTGACTAGCCTTAGCTAACAGCAGAGGTCTTCTTTTTTGCACTTGCTCCAGACTATCTTGCTTGGATCACTGCTACCTCACTCCCTATCCGTCCTCAGGATATTATATCGGCTTATTCTCCGACAATAGATATTCGGAGTATCCCCCTATGAGTGGATATTAGTTACAAAGGAACTAGTCTTAGGACACTTGAAGAGGCAGAATAACAAGCAGAAGCTGGCAAAAGGCTCAAAGCCAGGCTTTAGGAAAGATTCACTACGTCTCACTATGAATATTCAGTATGTATTTGGTAAGATCTTCTCTTGTGGAAGGCACTAAGACCCGCTAGAAGGACTCTAAGGGAAGAAAGAAGTCCTAGTGAGGTGCAATGCTGAAAGATCGGTAAACAAACTCTACAGAAGAGTGAAATATACTGCTCGGGCTTCCGTCACTTCTATAAAACGCGTTATAACGGCCCAACAGACTGAAATGATTCGGGATATGAACTTATGCCAGAGTACACCCTGTGACCACTGTTGCCAATAGGCGTGGACAATACGGGGCTAGTAACTCGGCGGGAAAGACAGTGAAGCAGGACTTGGCCAACTCCGCCTTCTTCTAACTGCTGTGATAAGTAGGGCGAGTTAGGAATCGCCTTCAAAGTTGGTGTCCATGTTATTCCCTGGTATAAGGGCATGGATAACAAGCTTGGGAGATATCTGACGATCATTTCCTGCGCATTACCCAGGTTGTCTAAAGACAACCATTCGGATAATGGCCGGAATCTAGGAAAATCGACGATTACACACACGGTTTCTGGCATCTCTTATGTTATTTCCCGACCAGAAAATAGGAAGTCTTTCTCTGACTTCTCCTTGGGAAAAGAGAAGGGACCCATGGGTATTGGTCCCGAGCGTGAAGAGGAGTACAGGGCAATTCCACCAGAAGGTATATCCTGAAGATATGATCAATCAGTCCAATGGGCACCTGAAGGCCTGGTAAATCGCCGGTATAACTTCCTGACTTTCCCAAGTAAGCATCTACGCTCCAGACTCTAACGAGTCAGTACTTCGATCCTCTCCTTAGCGTAAACACTAAGTAAGAAATTTCCTGTAAGTCGAGTTACTACTTTCCAGATACTGATCGTATCAGCTCTTCAAACCTGACTCTCAGTCACTGACTCAAGAACGAATACCGAGTGTTCCCTTCTCCTACTCCTACTTGAATCAACATATTGAGGTGAAGCAACTAGCAACTATAGACCTAATGAAAAATGGAAACTTTCATTCCCTTCTTTCCCCTTCCTTCTCTTCTATCACCAGCACCCTTTGAAAGTGAAAGTAGCGCTGCTGGTTTAGTTCCCCACTCGGATTGTCGGGGGAGGGGAATTGCACATCATTTGGTTTGAAACTCTCTATCTAATGAATCACTGATTTCGGAGTCTTTTGCCTAGGGCAGCTATTCTGCCTACAGACCCTACTTTTATAAATCATACAGGATAGGGGAAAACTTCACTTCCTTCCTTGCCGTCAACCGACCTATAGTCGCTGAGATAGTATTGGTTCTATTCATCTGACCGTACTTCCATCCGGTGTTAAAGCTGCGGAGCTCGAGGGATGTCTTTAAAAAAAAAGGTCAAGTTTTTTTCTTTTTTTAGACGCGGTCGAAAGAATACCTGAGAGAAGGATGGGCACTTCTCATAGTAGGCGTAGGCCCGTCGCCCTAAAACTCATACCTGTGATTAAGAAGAATAATTTAATGAGTGTCCCCGCCCTTCTTCCCGTACAGAGTCTGTCAAACTCAGCTGTCTTAAACGACATTGGCGCGGTACTCTGATATGAGTAGATCAGATCAATCGACTGTTCCGGCTAATCACGTCACGAATCGAAGGAGAATGGGAGAAAGCTTTTAGTTCGCCTTCATTCCATAGCTACTTAGTACCTCGGATCCCTTCTCCTTTGAGAACTACCACTCAAGACTGTTGGATCACTCATCAATGTCATCAGCTGAAAATGATGGGGGGAAGCCGATGCTAACTTGGCTGACACTGACACCGAGAGGAAAAGGCTTCTTGATGGCATTCCCGGCCTACGAGGTTCTGAACTAAACTCTGGGAATTGATAGATAGCAATAAGTTCCGCCGTCACACTATCTGGTTCAGGAAGTTCTCTAGCTTGATTTGAGCTCATTGGCTCACCAAGAGTCATTCCTTTATCGATGGGCAATAAAAGACAACTGTGAGGCTGCAGAGGGGGCGAAATGGGGACCTTGATCTGCGCTTCGCCTTTGGCATCGAAAAGCAAGGAGTCATCATCTCAGATTACTCTAATTTCTAGATCGACTTTCAATCGATGATTCTCGCACGAGTCGAAATGCAAAACATGCTCACTTATTTGAGTTCTTTTTTACTTTACTTTCTACGGTATCATTTCCATAGACATTTATTTACGACATTCTTAGATTAAAAAAATATATATATATATAAATTGTAGAACCAACTGGGAACGGGAGGGAAGCTTGCTTCAAGAATTGATTTCATGTGGGCTTTTTCGTTCCTGCCCTCACAGCGATTCCATCCCTGGCAGTAATCCAAGTACACATTCCGGCAAAGGGATTAGTTGATAGCAACTGCACGGTTGAGATACCTATTAATGCAATTACAGGATTTTTTAAAGGCCTGACTCTAACAAGTCAGTAAGTCAACTACCTTGTAAACCCTTCTTTCTAGCGTAAAGATTGGCATGCTCATGGACTCACCCCCTACATTAGAATTGTAATCCACATCCTAATGCTCTAGAAGGGCCTACTCTTTTCCTGTCTAACTAAAAGAAGGAAGAATAGAATAGGGGGCGGGTAACTCAGAGAATTTTATTTGATTTGGCTTTGCTTTGACAACAGAGTACGCGATCTCTCTGTAAAGCTTGTGTGTTCGCGCGGTTCTATATGGAATAAATCTCTCCACTCTTCTATGAGAATTTGAATAAGGAACATGCCTTTCAGATACAGATCAATCTCTCTTAGCAATGATCTGTCTAGGGCAGTTTGAACTAAAAGATAATAAGAATGACTTTACCCTCCCCTTCCTCGTCCAAACACTATGTCAGTTGCTTGCCTTCTCCTTCAAAGCGTCAGAACGCCCTACGAACTTCGGATTGACGACTAGTCTTGATTGGAGCCAATGTACCGGCGCTTAAAAGGCCATGGATCTTTCCTCCGAGGGAATTGACACTGATCTATAACGACGTGTATGTTCTTTAACAAGGACTTCCCTTTGTTGATAGAAAGTTTTTGGTCCCTGGCGCAAAGGCCAACCTCCTCCTTGTGGCGTCTTTAGCTTCTAGCCGGTCTCATCTCAACGCGGGTGATCCTCCTGGCCTCTAGCCTAGAAAAGAGTCTTTCCTTTGAAAAGGGCACTAGGATTATCTCCTAACTAAGCTGATGTATTGGCCGAGTCTTCAACTCAAACCCCCTTGGATCAGCTTCCGGGAAACTCCTAAACTAAAGCCGATTCGCAGATCTGTTCTCCCAGCCTGGAATTCCCGACTTGAATAATCGGCATCACTATCCCGCTTCCCGAGGGCGGAAGTCTGTTTTTTTTAATTCAGGGAGGTAAGGAACAAAGCTTTCAACGGAGAAAGGGGAAGAGGGGCTAATTAGAATATGCAGCAGCGCTTAGCCCCTCCACTCAACTCAGCCATACAAGTCTTTTTAGTTATCCTATACGTTATGTGTTTAGAAACATAGTTACACGACTTCGATAATAGGACAATTTACCACTCATCCAATCCTTCCCCCGCTGGCACTGAGTCCAAGTAAGGGAAAAAAGTCTTTCGGAAGGACTAGAATAGCGGAATTTAGCAAAGCCTGCGCCTACAAAGAGAGGGAAAGGATAGGGGAAACACCTATAAGCCCTTAGCCTCGATCTACAAGAACAACTAATTGATTATACTACATCGACGAAGACTGAGACCACTTTTACAGCTTTTGCACCCAAGCCTAAGCCCCCTTGCTTGCTGCATAGCACCCACGGTTAGCATTACTACAAATTAAAAGACAGCTACTCCAATGAACATCGCAATGGCTTTCTTTCCTCTTTCGGTTAAGGCGCGCTCCTCGCTTGATACAATCAGTGGAACGACAGGAGATCGGCCATAGGACAGGTTTTCGAGTGGTCCCATACCACCCTGATTGATTGAATCCTTGCTCCTTCACCGATGCGATGACTATAGACTCTATCTCGTAACACTTGTTTGTCTGTCTAATTCAGATAGGCTTTCTTATTTTTTTCATTTGCTATTTTATTTGTTTGGTTGTGGGATGAGCTAATTTTCTGGGTATATGCCCAAACCAAGACAGGTTAAAAGGTACAAAGAGATGATTGAATTTTGTTATCCTCAAGTAAAGCCATAAGAAAAAGGAATGTTTTTTCTAAAATATTTGTTTATATGAATCTATGCCCCTTAGAGCTCTTTCCCCGTGGGATCTTTAGAGTCTCTCTCCCAGTCTCCTCTACAACAATGCAAGAGGCAAGTTAGTAATAGACGGTTCTAGGTACAGGTAAGATGCAATTCCTTCTTATGCTTATGAGCGAGCAAGCACCGGTGCGGCAAACTGACTGTGATTGAATAGCTATCCTTTTTAACTAAGGGAAAGGAACTCAAGCCATATGTGGGAAGACTGAACTGGACTGAGATTGAGGGAACACTCCATGAGACAGTGGGATTGCGCCATCACTTTTCAGTGCCTCTACGAGCTGTGAGGCAGATTGAACGCTACGCCCTTGGAAGAAAATCTTTTCCTGGATAGATGCTGTACATCCAAATCCAGATGCCGAAGTTTTTGCAGGGTGATCAAATTGACTTAAGAACCTGGGTCAGATTCTATTGATTGTGGTTTCTTGGCTGGTCCCTGTGCCATACAGAGGACTATTATGCTCCTCGTCCCTAATAACCTAATAATAAGAATAGGTCGTCGTCTGTAAATGCAGCCATATTAATCATCCTATAAGGATTCCTTCCTCGACTGTTCTGCAAAGAAAGCCAGATTATCCTCAATCCTCAGGATTAAAGAATGCTTCCACCAAAGTACCCGGAAACATCATTAGCACGTCATATCATATACTGTGAGCAAGGCGGGGATCCTCTTCTAATCTAAGGGGCCAGCACAAAATGGCGAGATCATCTATCTATCTCTAGGATATCCGCTGTTATGCCTTCCTTACCTACCTGAATTCATTCATACCATTCCCTCACGTGCCTTTGCAGTTAGCAGCGGAAAGAGAGATAGAGATTGGTTAACTCCCTTAAGTCTTCCTAAGGGTATAAGAAGGTATCCGTGAGGGCATTTAAAGTGAGGGTATCACTCGGATAGTTAGGCCCGAGAGATAGCTGAATTGACCTTAGTCTTCCTAAGGGAGTGAGTGAACTACTAGTCGTAGGGCACGAACGCAATAAGAAGGAAGTCTTTCTTTCGCGCTGCTTTGGAATTTTTTGCAGCGAAGGTCCTTTCCGTTAATTCAATATCTGTCTCGCCTGCTAACTATTCTCGGTCTACCCTGATAGGGTATTCGATTCCTCTTGGCTTGGCTACTTTACCTTTATTACGATATCACCAGATTAGCAAGAAATACCTGTGACCTGGTTCACGCTTTGTTTTGACTTCAAGCAGTTCGGATCCGTATTTGATTTTCAATCAATCTCCTCGAATTTAAAGTGGGTCTATCGATACAAGTGGTAAGACCGATCATTCAGCATCCAAGACCTGGCCGATGGCTACTTCAAATTCAAGTGCCACTTATCTTAACACAACTCGGGCTAATCGACTCCCAGCCTAGCTAGACCTGGTTCAAGCAATTAAGCCAAAGCAACACTTATTCCTTACCGGATTCAATTCTTTCGTCCACTTCTCTCTTCTATTTTTCTTTTGGTATCTGGGTGTAAAAGGTGGGGAGGGGTTTAGTTTGCAAGAATGAACCTAAAGGCAGCCTAAGTACTTTCTCTGAGAAAAAGGGTAGGGCTTTCAGCGCCTCATGCCATAAAAAGAAAGAGAGGGATGGATGGAAATATCTATCGGATGGAGCAGGAACTGCATTAGACTAGATAGACAGATTAGAGGAGTAACGACCACCGGTACTTAAATCAATAGGCGGTCGCAAGAGATATTAGCCTCTACAGACAGTTGCCGGATAGAAAGGCCTTTTTCACGAGATTGGCCAATAGCTCCCGGAAAAAAGTGAATCGATAAACCAAATGGATCAACACTACTGAATGAGGCATCCACATGATTTGCTGCTAAGACCGGATTCCGTCCATCTGCAGTTCCTTCTCTGTGCTGCTCGTGGCCCTATATATATGCTTAACAAGACTGGTACAAAGATGTAGCTAAGAATCTGTGAAAGGCCAACTAAGAGAGTTTTTAACTAAGTCGGATAGGCCTAGAAAGGTCACATCTGTAGGAATAGAGCTAGATCAAATAGAAATCATACCCTGCCCACGCGGTTGGGTCATCTGCCGCCCCCTACTACTTTCTTTAAAAGGTATACTGGTAGAGAGTCTCTTCGGTCCTAGGACTAGCCCATTCTCGATGCTATGGGAAGGTTTGGGAGATTCTTCCTTCGATTCAGTTAAGGGACGAAAAGTGTCTATTCACTATCCTCTCAGTCCAAGGAAATTCTACTGTTAAGGCTCTATCCAAGGCTGCTAAGAAATGCTACTATTCTAATTATAGATCGGCCATCTCTCTCTTGCTCAAGTCTCTTTCTACTATCTAAAGAGCGCTTAGGGCTCGCTACAGATAGGGCTCAAGTACTTGCAAAAAAGTACGTTCCTTCTCAATGGTCTAGTACCTCTCTCTTGAATGCCAAAAGACTTAATTGCTCCCACACATGGTCATCCTTATTGCTAGGCTGGGAGCTATGCAAATCAGGCATAAAATGGACTCTATAAAGAGGTCCGCAACTAAACTTATGCTCCTTTTTTATTGGTTTCTTCTTCCATGTTTTTGATTAATAGGAACTCCTCCGTCTTGTTTAGTATTTGAAAATCTTGCTCAACTGCTTGCCGGACTTCGGAGACCTCTTGTCCATCTCCGAGAGCGCCCTTTCTCGCTTTTAAATTATCTTCAATGAGCTCCTCTGCACGTTGCTCCAAGGCCGAGGGCGCCAACGATGACTCAGCCGAGGGTTCGCGCGGTTCGGAATGAGCTTCTGCGCCTGAAGTCCCCCCTGTTGAAGAATCAGGCCCATCCCCTGGCATCATCCAATTCCCCAGAGAGGGCATTTCATTTCTTCTGGACTGAAGAGTGAGCGTAAAGCACAGCCCATTGAAAAGGCAAGTCCGCCAGGTACGCCCAACCAACCCTCTTAGAGGAAAGGAAAGAGCCTTCCCACCGAGAGAGAAAGGCAGCCTACAACTAGGCAGCCAAGGACAGTAGCATTAAGACTTCCAACCATTAGCAAGGCAAGTGAACTTGAAGCAAGAATTCTTAGGCAAGAAGGGGAAGGGAGTCAAAGACTGATTGCCCTAAAGGATTTATTGGCCTTAGCATCTTAGCATACGGCATTACCGGTCTTAGGACTTTTTGACAAAAGCGCCAAAGCCTTTCAAGGTAACTGATGCAAAGAAGGAGCTGTTCTCTTTTCACGAATCCAACTGACATAGGGGCAAGATCTTGACTATTTATTTAGGGTCGATTAGCTCTGACACTAGGAATAGTGAGTTTTTAAGACCTATCTATAGGTAGGGCAATTAGACTGAACATGGCATGTCTGACTGATTGACCTCTATAAGCCAAGGAACTTCTTGCATTGCACATAGGGAGGGTGCGGAGCGGTTCTTTATCTTATCATTGCCCTCAGGCTTGGAACTGAACTGCAAGTATATAAGAAAGAAGATTGCTAAGAGTTAGCAGTCGAAGGGAGTTTGAAGAATTACCGGTGCGCACAGAGAAGGAGCTGTGAGGGAAGGGATTGAAGATGGAAGGGGCTGTTGTCGTAATTTAGCGGGAGCTGCTGCTAGTCTTTTCGACCATGAATCTCTAGAAGGGCTTACAAGAAGCCGAGAAGGAGACTCCCACGGCATAAACTGCTCTAGCTGAGACGAACCCATCCGAGCTAAAAAATCTGCACACCTGTTACCTTCTCTGAGCACGTGAACAATCTGAACCTGCCAATCCCTACTACGATACGAAGAGAGGCAATGTCTTTAATCAATGGCTGCCTTAAAAGAGACTGCTACTGCTGGCTCGATAGAGTCTGGAGATTTTAGATGGAAAGAGATAGACAGGGACTGCAGGATCAGGATAGATAGGCTTGCTTTAAGACTCCAACAGGCTCCTTTGTACCGCTCGTAACTGGAAAAACGAAGAAAAGGGAACTAACCTGCACTCTCTTGCCTGGAATGGACCACTCGTCGCATGGCTATAGTATAGTATATAAAGTCCTATCCTATAGTATAGTATCTATAGGAAGACCAACCCATTCTCTCGCTCGGCTGGAAAGACATGAACAAACAAAGGAAGGGGGAATAGCTATCTTCTTCCCATCTACTCAAGTCAGTGTGAGAGTCGAGTTCAGAGGAGCATCAGCCCACACAAAAAGGTCTTATATGGCTAATTCCTCGCTTGGCGGATCTTCCTCTCCTATTAGCTTACCTTGGCTTCGAGTTACCCTGGTCCTATCGAACCAGCTACTTCATGGATGGTGGCAAATCCTCAAAGAGAATTGATTAAGAGAACCTTCGCTGGATAAGAACTTTGAGTCAATGAATTAACGCCATTCTCCCTTTTTAGTCAGAAAGCTAGTGGCATGCTTACCTTGCCTGGCATCCACTCCCGATTGATTGGATCACTGTAAGAACACACAAAGAAATTAGTAAGACAGATAGCCGACTTGTTACCTGCTGCCAAGTCCAAGTTCCGGAGATTGGGCCTAGTGGCATTAGTGAAAGACAGGATTGCACGTGTTACAGGATTGCCTAGACAAACTAAGAAGCAAGGAAATGAGTCACTGCCAAGTCAGTAAACTGCTGAGAATGGTGGTGATCTTCCTTCTGCTGTCAAAGGCTTGGATACCAGCGGATCGGATCTAGCCTGAAGAGTGACTGT